CCCCGAAGAGCGGGGGATTTCGTGACATTTTTGATTGGCTGTCTTGTATTTCTAATAAGTTGTTTAATCGTTGGCATGTTGAATGATATACATAATGAGCTGGTTTAGATCGATCCTAACCGGATGATTATGAATTACTTCTATTTAAGAAAATTAATAAAATATTGAACTCGGCAAGAAGAGAAAAAAAGAAATCGCCAATTTGCGCTAAATCCATCCTATTTTCTATTTTCATTCAACTGCTACAAGATCAACAATTCCATAAGCTTGCGCTTCGGTTGCTGACATAAAAACATCTCTTTCCATGTCTTCGGATACAACCCATAGGGGTTTGCCCGTTCTTTGTACATAAACCCTTGTGATGGTTTCACGCAGTTTTAGCAGTTCTTCCGCTTCCAAGATAGCTTCTCCCGTTTGTGCTTCATAAAAAGCACTAGCGGGTTGATGAATCATTACCCTGATGATATAACATAATAAAGTTTTTTCTATCTATACCATGGAGTGAAGAGAAAATAAATAAAGATAAAAAAATACTTAAGAAAAAAAAATAGAATAACCGTACGGGCATTTTTTATGTATTGCATACGGCTCTACAATAAAATGGATCCTCTTTACCCTCCATCGCAGAAAGAGACAAATAGGATCTATGAGACTCATATTGGTAAATGATCAAATTACCACCCTTCTTTTTGTAGGAGTTCAAAAATACTATGATGGTTCCGTTGCTTTATATATTTCTTATTTCTTTTTTGGTATTTATTTGTCTGTGATTCAGCAATCCCAAAGTTTCTTTTTGATCCGATCAAATAAAAAAAAGTACATAAAAAAATATTTTATTTATACAATAAATATTGTTAAGTAAAAAAAAGTACATAAAAAAATATTTTATTTATACAATAAATATTGTTAAGAGATCTATGGTATGAAAAAAAGTTTGTGACGCTGAACAGGATTCCCGATGGATAAGATAAAATCAGAAATACCCTTTATTTCATACTACTCTCTCGATATATAATTTAATTTTTTGAAAAAATAATAAAAATTTTCTCTTATCGAATTCTAAATGCCATGCTATTTTTACTTAATATTCCTATTTCATATGGCGAAGGCATAGTCTTTTGTTTCTCTCAAAAAAACCTCATTGGCGCCAAGCGTGAGGGAATGCTAGACGTTTGGTAATTTCCCCTCCAACCAAGATAAAAGATCCCATTGAAGCAGCTAATCCCATGCATATTGTATGTACATCTGGTCGCACAAATTGCATAGTATCATAAATAGCTACTCCAGGTATTACCCATCCGCCCGGAGAGTTTATAAACAAATACAGATCTTTGGTATCATCCTCAATACTGAGATATACCATAAGACCAATAAGTTGATTCGAGATCTCGCTATCAACTGCTTGGCCTAAAAAAAGTAATCTCTCTCGATAAAGTCGGTTGATTCGGGTAAAGTTGTATCCCTTAGGAACCGTACATGCGCTTTTTTCTGCATACGGTTCAAAAAAAATTTCCGAAAAAATCAATGTGTAGATTCCAGCCCCCTTTCGTTTTTTCATATCATACATAGCATAGTAAGCTCTTTCTAACTTTTAACGAAAGGGCTTTTTCTTCGATTTTTCAATAAAGATTCTTTTGATCCCTTTTCTTATCTTCGAATATAAAAAAAGAATTTCAAACTTATCGAATTAACTTATCATTGATGTATTTTTTCATTGAGATCCAAATCACGATGTCATTTTCTTGTTCCTGAATGGGTCTCTTAAATCTTTTTAGGTTTATGTTCTACTCCGGGTAAAGATCCGCCCTATTTTGATTTGCACATATAGGACAAATGCTTCTCTTACCACTTCTTTCATTGCTATGACTTCTTAATAATTAATATTAATTATTAATTTGATGCCTTCTGCCAAACAAAATATTTGATGGAATTCATCCATATTACTCGATTGCGTAACGATTTGAGATCCGTTTTCTTTATAAATAGGAATCGAATCATTTATGATATAAGTGGTAATCATATATAATTTATAATTACCAATTGGATTGTTTTTTAAACGGAGCCTGGATACTTAATTTGATTAGTCCAACGAAGATAACCATAAATTATTCTAATTGATAATAATATAAATTACCTCCAAAAAAAAAGGGGGGATCGGGTTATATTGCACTTCACTCTCCTAATTTTTACTTCACGCTCCCAATTTTTGATGATTCAATTAATATGTTTTTTGGGCGAAATAGAGGATATCTCGATCGGAGGAGAAAACGGGGAAATCCCATATGACCCAATATATCTGACAAGTCGCACTATACGTCAATCCAAGATGCATCTTCCTCTCCAGGACTCCGAAAAGGTACTTTTGGAACACCAATAGGCATTAAATAAAAGAAAAAAGAACTAAATACTATATTTCACTTTGATGTGGAAACGTAAGAATGGGTTTATTATCTTTATAATATTAGCCCTTAGTATTAGTTTATCCATAGATTAGAAAACT